TTTTCTGACGAATCATATAGTCCTACGATTTCATCGACTAATAAAGTTATCAAATGAATTGTAATTACAATTGAAACGATAGAAAAGGATATATGAGTTAATATATGCTCTAAAGTTGAAAATATCATAAAAATTTAAAAAAGGGGGTCCCGCAATTATAGGAATTGAAATCGGGAATTGAATTCATTATAGGACTTACTCTTTTAGAAGATGCCATGCCGCCACTCGGACTCGAACCGAGATGCTCTAGCACTGCTTCCTAAGAGCAGCGTGTCTACCGATTTCACCATAGCGGCTTATTCGAAATCATAATAACCTATTTTTATTCAATCGTCGAGATTGAAAGAGTTAATTAAATGCAATATTTTTTTAGGAAACCATTAAATTGATGAATAAAAACTTGTTTAAGAATTAGGGATTTAAACGTTTTCGTTAATAATATTTATTATCTTTTTATTTATTATTTTAGAATGTCAATTTTATTTAACCGAACTAAAAATGTAGTTTTTCGTAAGTTATTACTTTATGTTTTCCTAAAACAAAAATGTTACGGTTGTAACTAGATTATTTTGACTTCAATCCATAGATAGAACTAAAAACAATGTTCTGTCTCGTTTGCATTTTTTAATGATTCATTTATTTTATCATTTATTTTATTAATCTAAAATAAAAATTATATTTTATCGATAAAATATAATTTTTATATAACACAATTTCAGCGATACACTCAAGGGGTTTTTGTAAATATTTGCATAGTTAGTTTTATATGAATTCTTAGGGTTTTTCGTTGTGTAGAGAATTTGTGTTAAGATTTAGCAATCCGATTAAGTTAGGTATTAGTATGGGTGTATCAATTATATAACAATATTTTATATTTCTATCGAAATTGTACCGTACTTCAAAAAATACTTTATTAATTTTTAAATTAATATATATTATATCTTTGATATATATTATATTTTGATCGATCTTCCAATCGAACCATAGGATCTAAAACAGATCACTCAAAATTGGCACATTCGTCATACTAAAAATGTAAAAGGGGATTTTTTTAATTAAATTGGGTTAAAGAGTTTATATAGTGATAATAATTTAGAAAAATAATGATTTAGAAGATTATAAAACATATTTAAAACTAAATCAATTAGTTTCAACGAACCCTTCTTTTAATATATAATAATATATAATTATAATATCTTTTAATATATAATTATAATATTTTTAATATGTAATTATAATATATAATAAAAAATAAATTTATTTTTATTATTGAGTCAAGTCGATGGGGAAAGTGAGAATCCCCATCCTGAAAATGATAAAACATACTAAAACGAAAGGTGAACCCTTGTGCTTGCATTTATCCTTTTTTCAAACAAAAAAGTACCGTTAATTTTTCGAATTAAGTAGACAACAGAATTCTTATCTATATCAGAAACGAAAGAAAAAAGACGCCTTCTAAATTAAAACATTATGAAACTAATTATTTTTATTTATGATTTATATTTATTATATAAATATAAAATAATAAAATAATTTTTTTTATATATATTATTTTTTATTATATATAAATTATATAAATTTATATTATTTTACTATTATGATGTTAATTATAATTCTTATAACTTATAAATCTTATAAAAAAATTAGAAACAAAATTAGATTACTTTTCTAATTCGACCGATTCAGATTATTTATTGTATTGTTTGATTACTATTATTTATTTGTTACACAAAAAAAACTTTTAGAACTCCCGGTAGAAAGAGATTTCGCTAACGAAAAAGCTTTCAATGCTGCCCGATATCCCTTCCTTTTCCAAATATTTTTACGAATCCGTTTTTTTGAAATAGAGGTGCGTTTTTTTGGAACTGCCATTAAAAAATTATAATATAATAGGTTCTTCGGTTGGATGTGAAAGACATCTATTGTTCAAAAAAAAAAATTCTTTACTGTTCTCTATCTATTTATTATCTAAATTATACTCCCTTCATAAAAAAGGGGGATGTGTAAAAATCGCATAAAATATTACTAATAACAATCCCCTATGCCAAAGAATAGAATTGATTGAAGTTGATAAAATACAATACAAACAAAAAAGAAAAGATTGTGCGTTTCGTTTTCTTTCTATTTTCGTCGTGTTACATTTATACATGTAATAAAATACATCAAAAGTTTAATAACCCAACCCCTCTCTCGCTTAATTAAAAAAACTTTAATAATTTTCTATTATATTAATTAATTTAATTGGTCAAACTCGAAGAAAGAGTACACCCAACTTTAATTCTCAAATTCGAGTGGGACTAGTAGTTAATCTGTTAAAGGATACAAAATCTATAATTTTTTTATTATATTATATATTATAAAAGGCATTTTATTTGCCCTTTTTTTTTATTTTACATAAAATAAAGTGTTGGATATCATAGCATTTACTACAAATAGCTTTTATTGTAATGGAAGACAATCAATTAGTTACAAAACAAATTGTTTAATGATTCTGAATAACCGAATTACAATTACAATAAATAGTTTTTATGGGTCAAGTTATGCGCTTTATGATTCATACCAAACACTGTTTTTGGTGTAATTATCTATCCTCGCTCTATAGATATAAAAGATATAAATAAATTATTGTAATACGTAATAATTATAACTAGAATGCAAATTTTATTTAAGTTTTATTTTATATATCTTAATTTTTTTTTTATTAACTGACCCCTTTCAACAGAAAACAAATAAGAACCGGTGAATCAGAAACAATTAATATTAATTAAGAAAAATTTTTTTTTTTTTTTTTTATGGAATATACATATAAATATTCATGGATTATACCTTTCATTCCACTTCCAGTTCCGATGTTAATTGGAGCAGGACTTCTACTTTTTCCAACGGCAACAAAAAATCTTCGACGTATGTGGGCTTTTCCGAGTGTTTTATTGTTAAGTATAGTTATGATTTTTTCAGCCCATTTTTCTATTCAGCAAATAAATCACAATTCCGTCTATCAATATGTATGGTCTTGGACCATCAATAATGATTTTTCTTTAGAATTTGGCTGCTTGGTTGATCCACTTACTTCTATTATGTCAATATTAATCACTACTGTTGGAATGATGGTTCTTATTTATAGTGATAATTATATGTCTCATGATCAGGAATATTTGAGATTTTTTGCTTATATGAGTTTTTCCAATACTTCAATGTTGGGATTAGTTACTAGTTCTAATTTGATACAAATTTATATTTTTTGGGAATTGGTTGGAGTGTGTTCTTATCTATTAATAGGTTTTTGGTTCACACGACCTAGTGCGGCGAATGCTTGTCAAAAAGCGTTTGTAACTAATCGTGTCGGGGATTTTGGTTTATTATTAGGAATTTTGGGTTTTTATTGGATAACGGGTAGTTTTGAATTTCGGGATTTGTTTGAGATATTTAATAGCTTGGTTTATAATAATGAGGTTAATTTTTTATTTGTTACCTTATGCGCCTTCCTATTATTTGCCGGCGCAGTTGCAAAATCCGCCCAATTTCCCCTTCATGTATGGTTACCTGATGCCATGGAAGGGCCTACCCCCATTTCGGCTCTTATACATGCCGCTACTATGGTAGCAGCAGGAATTTTTCTTGTAGCTCGGCTTCTTCCTCTTTTCATAGTTATACCTTACATAATAAATCTAATAGCTTTGACAGGTATAATAACATTACTTTTAGGAGCCACTTTAGCTCTTGCTCAAAAAGATATTAAGAAAAGCTTAGCTTATTCTACAATGTCTCAATTGGGTTATATGATGTTAGCTCTAGGTATGGGGTCTTATCGAGCTGCTTTATTTCATTTGATTACTCATGCTTATTCGAAAGCATTGTTGTTCTTAGGATCCGGATCAATTATTCATTCGATGGAAACTATTGTTGGATATTCTCCAGATAAAAGTCAGAATATGGTTCTTATGGGTGGTTTAAGAAAACATGTACCAATTACAAAAACTGCTTTTTTATTAGGTACACTTTCTCTTTGTGGTATTCCACCTCTTGCTTGTTTTTGGTCCAAAGATGAAATTCTTAATGATAGTTGGTTGTATTCACCGATTTTTGCAATAATAGCTTGTTCCACGGCAGGATTAACTGCATTTTATATGTTTCGTATCTATTTACTTACTTTTGAAGGACATTTAAATGTTTATTTTCAAACTTACAGTGGCAAAAAAAATAGCTCGTTCTATTCAATGTCTCTATGGGGTAAAGAAGGAAAAAAAATTATTAAAACAAGCTTTCGTTTATTAGATTTTTTAACTACGAAAAACAATGAAAAAACTCATTTTTTAAACACGTATCGGATTGATAGTAATGAAAATGTAAGAAGTATGGTACATCCGTTTATTAGTATTGCTCGTTTTGGCACTAAAAAAACTTTCTCATATCCCCACGAGTCGGACAATACTATGTTATTTCCGATGCTTGTATTAGTTTTATTTACGTTGTTCGTTGGGGCCGTAGGAATTCCTTTCTTCAATCAGGAAGGAATGGATTTGGATATACTATCCAAATTCTTAAGTTCGTCTATAAACCTTTTACATAAAAATAGAAACCATTCTGTGGATTGGTATGAATTTATCACAAACGCAACTTTTTCGGTTAGTATAGCTTATTTCGGAATTCTTATATCGTCTTTTTTATATAAGCCTGTTTATTCATCTTTACAAAATTTAAATTTATTTAATTCATTTGTTAGAAGTGTTCCTAATAAAATTAAAATTTTTGGGGGTAAAATAATAAATGTGATATATAATTGGTCATATAATCGTGGTTACATAGATTTTTTTTATCTAATATCCTTTACTAAAGGTATAAGAAGATTAGCTGAACTAACTCATTTTTTTGATAGACGAGTAATTGATGGAATTACGAATGGAGTCGGTATTGCGAGTTTTTTCGTAGGAGAGGGTATCAAATATGTAGGGGGTGGTCGAATTTCTTCTTATCTTTTAGTGTATGTATCCTATGTATTA